TAAGTAGGAAATTCATTAAGTGAAATAGATAAAATAAAACAGAATCTTTATCTATTTTACTTAATTATACTAGATCTTACGGAGCCTACTCATGCACAACATGCTTTAGATCTGATCATAGAAAAGATTCTCTTCAAGTAAACCGGCCTATCTTCTGTATAGAGGTTGTACAATGGTTGGAACAAAGACACATTTGGTTGTGAATTCAAATGTGGCAGACATATATCTACACAGACAAATCAATAGTTCAAGTCACACACTCCCATAATCCATTTTCTCTTCGGAGCATTCCCTTCAACTACACAATATTAGTTATTTGACACGATTAGTTGAAGGGAAATATCCAAATCCATGTCTTATTATTTTCAATAATCCATACTTGTAGCAATAAAATACTATTATTCCTCCTCTTTTCTTAATGGTAAAGGATTGATTACAAATATCTATTATATATCTTCTCTATAAAGGACCAGAAATACCCTGTTTACGTATCATTGGAAAGTGCATTAACATAAATACAGCAGTAAGAAGTGGCAATACAAAAGTGTGTAAACTATAAAAACGAGTCAAGGTGGATTGTCCCACACTAGCACTTCCGCGCAATAATTCTACCAAAGGCGATCCTATTACAGGAATAGCCTCAGGCACACCTGTTACAATTTTCACCGCCCAATAACCAATTTGGTCCCGAGGTAAGGAATAACCGGTTACGCCAAAAGATGCGGTCAATACTGCCAGAACCACACCCGTAACCCAAGTCAATTCGCGAGGTTTTTTAAATCCGCCGGTGAGATACACACGAAAAACATGTAGAATCATCATTAGGACCATCATACTTGCCGACCATCGATGAACTGATCGGATTAACCAACCAAAGTTAGCTTCCGTCATTATGTATTGAACAGAGGCAAAGGCTTCAGTAACGGTCGGGCGGTAGTAAAAAGTCATAGCAAACCCTGTAGCTACTTGTACTAAAAAACAGGTAAGCGTAATTCCCCCTAAACAATAAAATATATTGACATGGGGAGGAACATATTTACTAGTTATATCATCCGCAATCGCTTGAATCTCGAGGCGCTCTTCGAACCAATCATAGACTTTATTGAGATAGGTGAAAATCCCCCCCTCAGAACTGTATATGAGACTTTCATCTCGTACAGCTCAAGCAAAAACACCCCAATAAAAAAAAAGAATAGTCGGATATGTAATAGAAAGTTTGAAACTTCTTAATCTCCAATTCAATCTTCTTTAAATGTACGAAAGAAGAAAAAAATCGGAAACTTCTTCTTTGTGGTGATAATACCAAAATATCAAGTTGGCTCGACGGGCCTCTTGAATCCTCTCTTTCCCTTCTTTTTTTGTCTCTAATGTAATGTGGCTTTTTTGCTTTCTTTATTATTGACTTGATAGGAATTCTCTTGTTAAGACCCTATGAATCGATTCAAACCTCAGATTCATACTAGAACCGTGATGATTCAACAAAAAATCATAAGCTAACCCAAGAATTCCCTGAGTAAGAACCGTTGGTTCATCATGTATTCCATAAATTAAATAAAATGACTAAAAAAAGAAAGATTTTTCTTTTTTTTTTTCAAATTGAATTTTTTTTTGCAGTCCGGGCACGAGGTCAAATATTAAGTATGAATCATAGTTCAAATATTTCTTAATCTAGTTCCTATAGTTCGTGTTCCAGATACTCGAATAAATATCCGACGAAGTAGAACCACCCCTATCAAGGCGACAGACCTATTCTCTGTACTATCAATAGAATCAATTATAACAAGTCACACACTCATATTCCGGAAATACAGAAAGAAATTCCACGGTCGAACTACCAAAACAGAATAGGCCAGAAATTCGAGTTCTAACGGATTGATTTTTTATTCAATAGGATTTTGTGATTCTTATAGATTTAATTCATTGAAATTCCATCCAATAAAACGGAAGAATTATAAATCTCCAAAATAATAGATAGAAATACCGCAAATAGGGCCATTGCGACACCCATCAAAGGAGTCGTTCCCCACCCCGGAGCTACTTTACCATATTCCGAATTCAATGGTTTTAATAAACTCCCTACAGTAGTTCGTCTTGGACCCGATCTAGAACTGTTCTCAACAGTTTGTGTAGCCATAAATCTTATTGTATTCATTGAGATCTGTTGACTTTGTATACCATTCCGCTGTAAATAAACGATCTTATAATAGATCCGTTTGAGTCTTGAAATTATATAATCATAATGGAAACAGCAACCCTAGTCGCCATCTTTTTATCTGGTTTACTTGTAAGTTTTACCGGGTACGCCTTATATACCGCTTTTGGGCAACCTTCTCAACAACTAAGAGATCCATTCGAGGAACACGGGGACTAGTTGAATTGAAGTAATGAGCCTCCCAATGTTGGGAGGCTCATTACTTCAATTGAGAGAATGAAAATTCATTTTTTAGTTGGAACTTTAGGTGGTTCTCGAAAAAAAATAGCGAAAAAAATTATCCCTAGA